TATCCCGCGGTAGATCCTTTAGACTCAACGTCAACTATGCTCCAACCTCGAATCGTTGGTGAGGAACATTATGAAACTGCGCAAAGGGTTAAGCAAACCTTACAACGTTACAAAGAACTTCAGGACATTATAGCTATCCTTGGGTTGGACGAATTGTCCGAAGAGGATCGCTTAACCGTAGCAAGAGCGCGAAAAATTGAGCGTTTCTTATCACAACCCTTTTTCGTAGCGGAAGTATTTACTGGTTCCCCGGGGAAATACGTTGGCCTAGCAGAAACAATTAGAGGGTTTAAATTGATCCTTTCCGGAGAATTAGACGGTCTTCCTGAACAGGCTTTTTATTTGGTAGGTAACATCGATGAAGCTACTGCGAAGGCTACGAACTTAGAAATGGAGAGCAAATTGAAGAAATGACCTTAAATCTTTGCGTACTTACCCCTAATCGAATTGTTTGGGATTCAGAAGTGAAAGAAATCATTTTATCTACTAATAGCGGACAAATTGGCGTATTACCAAATCACGCGCCTATTGCCACAGCTGTAGATATAGGTATTTTGAGAATACGCCTTAACGACCAATGGTTAACGATGGCTCTGATGGGTGGTTTTGCTAGAATAGGCAACAATGAAATCACTATTTTAGTAAATGATGCGGAGAAGGGTAGTGACATTGATCCACAAGAGGCTCAGCAAGCTCTTGAAATAGCGGAAGCTAACTTGAGGAAAGCTGAAGGCAAGAGGCAAACAATTGAGGCAAATCTAGCTCTCAGACGGGCTAGGACACGAGTAGAGGCTATCAACGCGATTTCGTAACTAGTTGGTTAATCGAAAGAATTTCCGTATAAACAGAACTTTTGTTTATACATCCCATTTTGATTCTGCCGATTAAATAGAATCAAATACAATCAAAAGTTAAATCAGATTTTGATCTAACGAAAAATTTGAAAATTGAAAACGGAAATAGAATAGGATGAAAAAGATAGAAAATCAATAAAAGAAGGTGGGTAGAAAAACTTATTAGACACCGGGATCGACGGTATCTAATAAGTTCTACCTACTATTGGATTTGAACCAATGACTCCCGCCGTATGAAAGCAATACTCTAACCGCTGAGTTAAGTAGGTCATTTATTATCATAAGGAATCATAAAGAGAAAGAAAAGGAACCTATCACATCGATGGATTATAAATCCAATATTACTTCTAAGCAATACCAATCAAACCGACCAAAAAGGTATGATTATGCTGTTGGGTCATCTAATATTCATCTTGACAAGAAATTATCTACATAATATGATAAACTATGTATCACAAATACAAGGGCTATAGCTCAGTTGGTAGAGCACCTCGTTTACACGCGCGCCAATGTTTTTCAGGGAAGTCTATCATGCAATCAAAAGAATTGATCCTTTTGAGAAATCAATGTCTTACTCCATTACTTTGAAAGAACAAAACAAGAGAACAATAGCCTGACAAATGGTTCGGTCCGATTCGGGTTTAGGCAGGATCCGAAGCGAACCCATCGTTGATTTGAGATATTGATAGGGTGAATACCCAGTCTATTCAATGCTAGGCATAATGAGTATAAGGACCTCAAAAATGCTCTTTTCGTCCTATGAATCTTAAGGTGTATGAAGTTTCATGTTTGATTTTTAAATCAGGATGATAGAGACTCCATTTAACTTAGGTTGATCTAGGCCAGAAGCAGACCTACGTCAAGATAACCCTTCCTTTCTTTGAAACACTTTTGGAGTGCTCCTGTATCAGTAATGAATCAGAGCACACGGAACCATCTTCTTTTTTTCTCTTAGAAAAATATATATATTATATGGTAGACTAGCTGATCTTTCTATCAGTTAATGAAAGAGCCCAATGCAAAAAAAATGCATGTTGGGTCTTTGAAATAGGCCGAATCATTTTGATAATAATCAGTTCGATCTGTTTTACCGAGAAGGTCTACGGTTCGAGTCCGTATAGCCCTATATTTTCTATTTTATTAATATTCATTTTAAATATTCAGTAAATTAATAAAAATGAAAATAATATTCTTAAAACTAAAGCAAACTAAAACAATAAAGAATATCCAAATACAACTAAAAAATTTGTATAGTTTTTTTGCTAATTATTGTATTCTTTGTTGATTGGAACTGGTATCTTCCAGTTGCTTGGTTAAAATCATTCCCATATTTTACTGTCCGTAATCAAAGAGTTGGTGAGACTTCTTCCGGTATACCACCAAATTTGTGTGAATCCTTGGAGTCAAAATTATGACACGAATCCGGTAAAGGTAAAAAAAAAAAAAAAGAAAAAAAAAACCAACCTAATTCAACTCAACTCAAATCGAATCTAATATTGAGTCGCACGGATCTAAGAGCGCCGCCTTAATTGTATGGATTTGTTGACACGATTGTATGGATTTGTTGACACGTCAGAGTTTGAAAAACAAAGCAAAGAAAGATCTTTTCATAAACATAATTTCATAATTTCATACAGAATCTATTA